TCATTCATTAGAATTAATAAGATAAAATCATTCTGATATCTTATCTATATTTAGTATTTTTTATTAGCTTTACTTTATTAGTTCTATTCTATACTGTATCCATATCATTTATCCCTATGAGATACCGTACAAAATATAATGCAGAAGGAAGAGATATAATGAAATTCTTGATTAGATCTTCTCATAGGAACAATCTATTTTATTTGATTGATGGATCCAACAACCAAACCTATTTTTTTTTTAATTCATTAAAAAAGAGAGTGGTTTTATTCGAAGCGCTTCGTGATTTTCAACCAATTATGTGCTTCAATATAATTACCTGGAGTAAGCGCTATAGCTTGTTTCCAATACTCAGCAGCTTGATCGGACCAAGCTTCCGCAATTTCAGAATCACCCTGTAGAATGGCCTGTTCTCCCCGGTCGGAATAGGTGGTTCCTTCCCTTAGAACCGTACTTGAGAGTTTCCTATCTCATACGGCTCAAAAATCGATTCTTTTTGTGTCCTATCTTAATCTACCCTATGCTAACTGAATTAGATTTCTCATAAACCTATCCCATTTTTTCTTGGGTTAACCAGAAGAAGTTAATTACATAAGTTTCAAACCCTAATTTTGATCAATAATCAGAATCAGTTTGATCTTTTCTCCCACCTTCAGAAGAATGAAGCATAGGTATCCCCACAATATCGTTAGAATTTTCTGAAAGGTAACTATCTCGGTTTCATATATGGAATTCATATAGAATCTTTGAAAAAGACTTTTTTCCATAAGAAAAAAGAACTTACTATCTTTGGGATCTGATGCTACACCGCTGCTCAATACCTTAGTGGATCGACTCTATTACATAAGTTGATTCCTAACTTTTGTCCCATATCATGACATAAGTAAGCAGTTCTTAACTGTATCGACTCAATAGCTCGCTAATTGATCTTTACGGTGCTTTCTCTATCAATTTGATCCTTTATCCATAGAATATAGTATATAGGCTGCACTCATTTTTTTTTCTTCCTATTTTGGTTCTCGTGAAGTCTCTTTCCTTGCTACAGCTGATAAAAATCGTTGCTTTGGACGATGCATTATGTAGAAAGCCTATTTTTTCTAGTATTTACTAGCCAATTTGATCTTTGCTTTTTTTCCTTATTTCTATAGTGGAGATAGTCGCACGTAATGACAGATCACGGCCATATTATTAAAAGCTTGTGGTAAGAATGGGTTTCGTTCTAGTGCCCGGAAATAATATTCCAAAGCCTTTGTATGCTCTCCATTGCTTGTGTGTATAAGGCCTATGTTATAGAGTATATAACTTCGATCATAGGGATCAATTTCTGGTCGCGTAGCTTCATAATAATTCTGTAAAGCTTCCGCATAATTTCCTTCGGATTGAGCCAACATCCGTTACGGTCGTTCATTCTATTCAAAAAATCTCCGTTCCAGAACCGTACATGAGATTTTCATCTCATACGGCTCCTCCCTTCTGCGCATAGTACTAAGGGGAATAATCCATAGAATAAAAATTGAACTATTCTCATCTCATTATGAACTGAAAGGAACTAGTATTTTTACAAGAAATCTCTAGCCAGCCTTCCCGCAAGAGGTTTTTTCTTAACACCAATCATATTAGTGTTAGATATAAATGGTAACTCCAACAATTTCTTTGTTCTCAACGCCTTCTATTTCCAGGAATTAGTCACTTCAACGATCTTTGATGGTTATACGGGTATCCAAAGTACAAACGAGATGGATGTTTGTTGTCCCAACCATTCTTGTTAGTCCCGATACCGATAAGGAAAGGGGGAATTTATAACAAAGTTTTTGTGTTGTTGATTCCTAGGTGTAGTGCTTTTTCCCTTATGCCGTCTATTGGTACTAATGTAGTGTAGGATTGACCCACAATACAGAACCCATAGGTGTAACCTTTCGCTCAATACTCAAATCAACAATTGAAACATCTGAGGCTGCATCAATCGAGGATACACGATAGAAGGAATTGTTCTATCTCCAAACTTCACCTTCACCGAGCGTAGGTTTATTTCAAGAATTTCGTTCTTTCTATACCGAACCGCGTCTCTTTCTCGTAAGACTGAGGTGAGGGCTAAAAAAAACAAGAAAAAAGAATCAAATCGCACCATCTCTGTAATAGGTAAATGCCTTTTTTTCTCCTGAAGTTGTCGGAATTATTCGTAATAAGATATTGGCTACAATTGAAGAGGTCTTATCAATAAAATTTCCATTTATATGAGATCTAGGCATAATTAGCAATCCATTCTAGAATTCTTTTCATTACCCCTCGGGGAAAATGATCCCACAAACAAAGCAAAGGAATTATACAGTACGAAATAACATAAAAACAGACTAATTTTATTCTAATAAATAGATATTAAATAGATATGGGCTTTCCACTTAAATTGTCCCCTTTTGTTTGGAAAGATATGAGATATTGGAATCAGATTGATTTCATTCCCATTTTTGTAGTATACCAATGAGCGGAACTATTACTATTT